TACTTTTGAAGGAAGCTATTCAGGAACAGCTGGAGCGGTTTATACTTCAGGAACAAACATAAAGAAATTTTTAGTCGTATTACTAGGGCCTACTACAAGGGGGGTCATTGACAAGGGTCCCTCATTCACATCGTTAAAAATTAGAAATATAAAATAGATATGTGTATGAAAAAAATTGCGTCCAATAGGATTTGAACCTATACCAAAGGTTTAGAAGACCTCTGTCCTATCCATTAGACAATGGACGCTTTTATTTCCAATCCAATTTTTTTTCTTTACGAATTTGTTTCCCTTTCCTATCTCTATCTTAATATTTGGAAAAAAATCAGATTGTATCTGAGAAATATTAGGGAATAAAGATGCGTATTTACATTTCTTCACATTAAGGATATACGCATCATTATCATAATTAATATGGAGCGGGTAGCGGGAATCGAACCCGCATCGTTAGCTTGGAAGGCTAGGGGTTATAGTCGACGTCAATTCATCATTTTTAACGTCTCTAATTCAAAACCGAACATGAAACTTTGATTTCATTCGGCTCCTTTATGGAAGATGGTATGGAAGATGGATGGATTCCAAAATCTAAGCCATAAACGAAATAAAAAAATTCGACGCATAACATCTATGTCCGCTTTTCTGTATGAATGCATCCAAAACAACTCGCTTTCTAGATGATCCCTATAGAAGAGGGGAATTTTCAAAAATCCTTCTAGTTACTTCGTTCTCTATTTCTACTTGCTTGAATCTTGAGGAAAGAAAATTTTGTTTCCACCCGAGCTGAAACAATATAATATGTCGATGGCTTTAGTAAACCAAAGCCATCGTTTAATAGCTATTTCGCTTCAACCTCAACAAAAAATTGAAGATCTAGTTACGATTAGAAGTACACTTTTGTATCTTCCTCCATGGATTCTTTACTCATACTCATTCAATTGTAAGTATTGATACAACTCAAAAAACAATTATGCTTCGTGATTCCATACTCCAATGTTCAAATTGATAATTGACCCTTGGGTACAAATCACGAAAATGGATATTCTTCCTCAAATGGGTTATTGAGAGGTAAAGGATTAAATCCTTTCTAAGAAATAAAGTTTTTAATCGGAACGGAATATTAATAAAACCGAAAGACCCCTTAACTATTTAAGTTGTTAATAGAACGAATCACACTTTTACCACTAAACTATACCCGCAACATTGTGATTATTGTATATAAATGGACCATTTGTCGAACAAGAGCATTACTATATCTAAAAAATTTAATAAAAGGAAAGGACAAAATCCTTTTAATTGAAAATTAGAGTGCTCAGGTGTTTTACTGGGGAAACTTAATGAGATAGGGGCCTGTTGAAATAATGAGGTCCTTCTTGTGTTGGGGGATAGCAGGCTTGTTCCGATAGAACTATTGCATAACAAGAAATTTTGCAAGAATCCACTCCATAGAGCGATTTTTTCTTCCAAACCGAGAAAATAAAAGGAAAAGTAAAGAATCAGAAGCATAAGACATTAAAATCGCCCCTGTTCTTAAGGTTCTTGCTTCAATAACAAGTATTTTTGTTTTCAAATTCAAGAGAAATCCCTTACTCAATGATTTAGTAGAGCAAAACGAGAAATGGCCTGGCTCGGTACTGGCCAGGCCAGGCAGGGGAATAAAAGAAAGGACGAACCTTTTAGATGAAATCAAAAAGGTTTTCTTTAACTCTTTTTTTTTCTATTGGAGATATTCTCGTATCTAAACGGAATTAGAATTGAATTGCCAATAAACGGATAATTTTTTTTTTGTTTTTGTATATAATATATCGAAAGTAAAGAAAAAGTTTTTCTTTACTTTACTTCATGGGTAACATAGTAATTATCCTTTTTCAATTGGGAGAGATGGCTGAGTGGACTAAAGCGGCGGATTGCTAATCCGTTGTACGGGTTCTTCGTACCGAGGGTTCGAATCCCTCTCTTTCCGTTCCTTCTGATGACTTGATCTTTTCTTTCGAATTCAAAAAACCTCGAGACCTTCTTGATTTTATCATAGTTCAATATTCGATATCTGGAATAGAGAAAATCATAAGAAAATTAAAATTAATAAATCAAACAACGAGAAAATCCTTTCTTTTTTTTATTCCTCACGCCCAGGATTACGCCCTGGATCATTAGATAGGAATCCAAAGATAAAGAGAGAAACAAAGAAAATCACTACTGTGTAAACGAAGAGTTTGAGAGTAAGCATTACACAATCTCCAAGATAAGATCATTTTTTGGGGAATAAAGGGAATAGATTATCAATTTTTATACCACATATTCTATTTTTACACCAAACCAAAAAATGAAATGGTTTAGAGATAAAGAAATAATTTGTAGAAATTCATTTCTAATTCTAATAATAATAAGATTCTTTCGGTATCAAAATTCTCTTTCATACTCACAATTAGTTATTGTGGGGGACCCTAATAGTTTCTTGTTCACTGGAAGTTGAAGGTCAAAATGAGAGGATTCAGATTCATCGCCCCGATCCAACCAAGAAATTCCATGTTTGAATTGATGGTTCATAATGTAAGAAATATCTGATCTTATCAATTGGTAGAATCTTTTTTTAGTGAATAAATCCTGAGTATTTGTAGGACAGTATTAAGGATCTTATCGAAAACTTACAGCAGCTTGCCAAACAAGGGCTAAGAGCAAAAAGAGCACCGGTATGACTGGCATAATATCTACGATTGGATTGAAAAAAGCGTAAGCCTCGGGTAATTTAGCAAAGAAAAAACAACTCGAATGAAGGGCAGAATTAAGACAGATACAGATTAAACTAAAGATATTAAGCATAACAAACATTTCATTCTTGGAGATAATTGTATTTTGATTGAGTTATCGATATAAGGGAAAATTTAGGAAAGTGGACAGAAAAAATCCTGCTTGTTTTACGCACCCAATCAAAAATCCTTCAATTCTCGCACGAAAATAGAAGGAATCATACTTTCATACAATATCTTAATTGAATTCTATGTAATGATCAATAAATTGAGTTTCATTTTACAACTACGTGCGTTAAATCCTAGCAACAATCTAATGGATTCCATAGATGTTTGGGTGGGAATTGACGAATAACCAATACCAATATTAGTGTTTATTAGTGTTGAATAAAAATGGGGCGTAGCCAAGCGGTAAGGCGACGGGTTTTGGTCCCGCGACTCGGAGGTTCGAATCCTTCCGTCCCAGAGCATTCCTATTTTATCATAATTAAAGATTGTTTTCTTTAAACAATCTCATATTCTTAATATTTAATATTTAAGAGTGTAATGGTGAATCCGCTGTGATTCCTTATTTTGTTTTTTTGATTTAGAATTTATAATGATGAATCATATCTTCCTTTTCTTTATCATAAATCGAATCGAGTGCCAATGACATGCAGATGTAACTAAATCTATTTTCGATCAATGTATAATAAAATTAAAAAAATAATAAAATTAAAAAATTAAAAAAAAAAAGGATGGGCCGCTTAGCGTATGCATGTCTGGCTCATATTCCTATTAATTGAAGTTACTTACTTAGATAAACTTTAACTCCTATATTTATTTCAATTTTCAATGCTGCATTCTGAATCGAAATGTAAAGAAAAAGCCCCTGGATTACCCATCTCTAAAGTAAAAAATAGGGTACTAATTCTCTGTTGATCCTTAAAAAGAGTATTGTTTGTTTCATTCATAAAATATAGGATTAAAAAAAGGAATCCGCGTTGAGACTTCTCCGGATAAATTATACCATTTGGAAAAAGTAAAGTATTGATTACTATGTTTTGATTGAGCCAATGACTATTCATGATTCCCTATTGAATCAATTTCATACCTGTTCCAAATGAAACGAGAGGAGTGTTATGGTAAAACTTCGTTTAAAACGATGTGGTAGAAAGCAACGTGCGACTTGAAGGACATGATCGGCTGTGGATTTTTTACATCCATCATTTTTTTATAGGAATATAGGGTGCTCTTGACTCGACATAATTGGGTCTGTTCTACTAAAACCCTATTTAGTTTTAGTTGGGTTGTAAGTAAATAGTACACAATGAAGCTCGAGAATAAATGATTGATTCATTTCTCAGAGGCAAGGATCTAGGGTTAGTGTTAATCAATAAGTTATTCCAACTTCGTAAGTATATCTTCGATAGAGAAATTGAAAGGATCCAATTTCAACAAAAGTTTCAGGCCCAACAGGAGATTTTGTTGGAATTAAAAAAACTATTTCATTTCGATATTCGATAATTAAAGTGTATCGCACGGGAATCGACCATTCGTATGATTCTTCGAGAGAAAGAAATCACCAAAAGGTATGTTGCTGCCGTTTTGAGACGATTAAAGATCACCGAAGTAATGTCTAAACCCAATGATTCAAAACAAAGATAAAAGATCCCGTAACAAGAAAACACCATTTTCGATTGTCTCAACAGTGGATAATAGGGAATTAAACAAAAATATTATTCTATTCTAAATGAGACAAAAAGGAGGTTAGAGACAACTCAATAAACGAAATGCTAGGGCCTTTAAGAGTTTCCTTTTAACTCTTTGAGAATTATCCAACTTGAGTTATAAGTACGAATGATTTTTGGGAGGAAGCGGGACGAAGAAAAAACGAATCAAATCATATCCAATGATTTTATGGATCTATTTGTTATAATTATAATATACATAAATTCGAATCATTCTTTCTTGAGCCGTACGAGGAGAAAACCTCCTATACGTTTCTAAGGGGGGCATTGTTCATTTACATCTATCCCAATGAGCTATCTATCGAATCGTTGCAATTGATGTGCGATCCCGAAGAGAAGGAAGGGATCTTCGGAAAGTGGGTTTTTATGATCCGATAAAAAATCAAACTTATTTAAATGTTCCCGCTATTCTATATTTTCTTGAAAAGGGCGCTCAACCTACAGGAACTGTTTATGATATTTCAAGGAAGGCAGAAATTTTTAAAGAACTTCGCATTACGCATTAATTAAACAAAATGAAATTTTTTAATTATTCTCACCTCAATTGGGTGGTTTTTGTTGAGACTCCGCAAAAAAGCAAGCTCAGCTTACTTTTTTATTGTAACTTTAGGGATATTTGATAAACCCGAGATTTTCTTCTTATTCTTAACTTTTACTTAATTTCTTTTATCCATCCGAACTCTTTTATTGTCTATGTAGTGTCAATCCAACACAAACAAGTCCCTTTTTATTTAACTTTATTTTCTTTTGTTTTCTCAACGTTCATATTGACAATATTGTATTGAATAAATATAATTTGATTGTGGATAAATGGATCTATTTATCTCCGACCCCTAAATATGTTTGATTTTTTTTTTACTTTATGCCATGCAAAAGATGGGTTAGTTTAATTTGATGTGACACAAGAAATATCATATCTATGGGGTCGTGCAAGCCAATCTCTTTATTTTTTTATTCCGATCGTATCTACACACCAAAACTACAGAAATTCGGGTTGCTAACTCAACGGTAGAGTACTCGGCTTTTAAGTGCGGCTAGAATCTTTTACACATTTGGATGAAGAAACGAATTCGTCCATACCGTTGGTAGAGTTTGTAAGACCACGACTGATCCTGAAAGGGAACGAATGGAAAAAACAGCATGTCGTATTATTATTATATATTGATATTGAAGAACTCTAAGAGTACTTCATCTTTACCGGATCAGTACAAAATCTTGTTTGAAGTCTTATACTTAGAGCGGTACAAAAAAATAATAGGTCGAGTGAATAAATGGATAGAGCCATTAAGGCTCCAATTATAGGAAACAAAAAGCAACGAGCTTCTATTCTTAATTCGAATGATTTCCCGATCTAATTAGACGTTAGAAATAAATTAGTACCGATGCGGGAAAGGGTTCTCTCTCTTAATAATAACCATAATAAGTGGATTCCCTATTTTTTTTTTTATGAATCCTAACTATTAACTATATCACTCTTTTAGAGTGGAGACGAATGTGTAAAAGAAGCGGTATATTGATAAACAGAATTTATTCTAAAGTCAAAAGAGCGATCGGGTTGCAAAAATAAAAGATTTCCACCTATTTTTCTATCCTAATAACGAACACAAACCGATTGGATAGAAAAAAGAAAAGAGAATTCGTTGATTAGCTTATATGCCTCCAAGGTACCTATTCTGACTATAGACCTTGTTTTGACTGTATCGCACTATGTATGATACCCCAAGAAACCTTCGACCTTTGGTTCAAATCTAATTTTCAATGGAAGAATTACAAGGATATTTACAAATAGATAGATCTCGACAACAAGACTTCTTATATCCACTTCTATTTCAGGAGTATACTTATGCACTCGCTCATGATCATGGGTTAAATAGATCGGTTCTTTATGAACCTATCGAAAATTTAGGTTATGACAATAAATCCAGTTCACTAATTGCGAAACGCTTAATTACTCAAATGTATCAACAGAAGCGTTTGATTCTTTTTCATTTTGATAATGATTCTAACCAAAATAAATTTGTTGATCATAAGAAGAATTTTTATTATAAAAAAATATCAGAGGGTTTTGCAGTCATTGTGGAAATTGCATTTTCACTACGATTAGTAGCTTCCCCAGAAGGGAAAGAAATAGCAAAATCTCATAATTTACGATCAATTCATTCAACATTTCCTTTTTTAGAGGATAAATTAGTACATTTAAATCATGTGTTAGATATACTAATACCCTACCCCATCCATCTGGAACTTTTGGTTCAACCCCTTCGCTGTTGGATACAGGATACCCCCTCTTTGCATTTATTGCGATTCTATCTCTACGAATATCATAATTGGAATAATCTTATTACTCTTACTCAAAAAAAGAAATACACTTCCCCTTTTTCAAACGAGAATCAAAGATTTTTCTTGTTCCTATATAATTTTCATGTATATGAATGCGAATCCGTATTTGTTTTTCTCCGTAAACAATCTGCTCATTTACGACCAGCATCTTATAGATCTTTTCTTGAGCGAACATATTTTTATCGAAAAATAGAAAAATTTTTAGCAGTTTTTCGTAATGATTTTCAGACCATCCTCTGGATGTTCAAGGATCCTTTCATGCATTATGTCAGATATCAAGGAAAATCTATTCTGGCTTCAAAGGGAACTCCCCTTCTGATGAAAAAATGGAAGTATTACCTTGTAAATTTCTGGCAATGTCATTTTGACTTCTGGTCTCAACCGGATAGGATTTCTATAAACCAATTGTCCAAGCATTCCCTCGATTTTCTGGGCCATCTTTCAAGTGTACGGCTAAAGCCTTCTGTGATAAGGAGTCAACTGTTAGAAAATTCATTTATTATAGATATTGCTATTAATAAGTTTGACACTATAGTCCCAATAATTCCTTTGGTTGGGTCATTGGCTAAAGCAAAATTTTGTAACGTATCGGGGTATCCTATTAGTAAGCCGGCTTGGGCGGATTCTGCGGATTCTGATATTATCGATAGATTTGGGCGGATATGCAGAAATCTTTTTCATTATTT